AATTATGTTTCGTAATTTCATAATCCAAATTTGAAATTTCTAATTGACCCTTGGATACAAATCACGAGAATGGATATTCTTCCTCGAATCTTTCATTTAGAGGTAAAGGATTCAAATGAAATCCTTTTAAGAAATAAAGTTTTTGATCAGAATATTAATGAAACTGAAGAACCCCTTAACTATTAAGAGGATTAATAGAACGAGTCGCACTTTTACCACTAAACTATACCCGCTACAATACGATTATTGTATAGAAATGGGACTTTTGTCGAACAAGGGAATCGGACGTAATCAATATAGGACAGAAATAAAAAAAAATCATGAACTGCAAATTAGAGCTTAGAGTATTGACGTGTTTGTTAGGAGTCCTATATTGAAATTAGGAAAAGAGGACTTATTTTGTTTAAAAATAAAAAACGAAATTGAATAACTAAATAAAATAACAAATTTGGTTCTTGAAGGGGTTTTGACAGATACGGCTCGACAAAACAACTTAAGCCATAACATAAAATGCATTGTGCAAAAAAAAATACATCGTTCTGTTTTTCCCTTTTTTCGAGTATCCAGTAAAAGTAAATTAAATAAAAAAAAAAAGAAGAAGAAACAAAAGAATAATAAAGAATAAGAAATGACACTTTGATTCCATCTAAATCGTTTTTTCTATGATTTGGCGGTATGGTTCATTGGAACAAAAAAAGGCCCGGCTGGGTACTGACCAGACCAGGCCGTGAAAATAAAAAAAAACGGCCTTTTGTAATTTTGTAAAGAGATATTCTTTATTTTTTTCTATTTTGATTCGAGCTATCTCTTTCGAGGCCATTCTTTATTTTAATTTTTAATTTTATAGAAATAAAAAATGGAATTGCTGATAAAAGTTGTATCCATCTGTATAATACAATACAAAATACAATAAAAAAATATATAAGCTATATAATAAAGTTAAAGGAAAGAAGGGCCTTTTTTTCAAGCATTATCTTTTGTGTAATGTAACATAGTAATTATTATTTTTTTTTTTTTTTCAATTAGGAGAGATGGCTGAGTGGATTAAAGTGTCGGATTGCTAATCCGTTGTACGAGCTATTCGTACCGAGGGTTCGAATCCCTCTCTTTCCGTTTCCGTCGCTGACTGGGTATCTTTCAAATTCGAATTTAGCGAACCCTTTTGCTTTTTTTTATTTGACTAGTTAAAGATGTAGAATAGATAAAATCAAATCCTAAAAACATTTCTAAGAATAAAGTAAAGAAAAATTTCTTATTTTTTAGTCTTCACGTCCAGGATTACGCCCTGGATCATTAGATAGAAACCCGAAGATGAAGAGAGAAACAAAGAATATAACTGCGGTGTAAACAAAGAGTTTGAGAGTAAGCATTACACAATCTCCAAAATTTTTTTGGGGGGGGGAAAAGAGAATAGATTCTCTATTTTTATACTACATATCCTATTTTGACACCAAGAACTGAAACGGTTTTTCAAATTGATAGAAATACAAAAGAGTTTTTATTTTTCGAAATTAACACAATTCGACTTCGATATTGTGGCGGACTCTAATAGGGTCTTTCAGTGAAAAAAAAGGGTCAGAATCGTGAAATGGGGAAATCTAAATTTATCGTGTCTGCCCAAGAATTTTACTGTTTTACTTGAGGGTTCATTCAAATTGGAAGACTCATCTGGTCTTATCAATTGTTAGAATTTTTTTTTTTCTCGAGCTTGAATAAATCATGAATTTTTCTCGGACACTATTAACGATCTTATCGAAAACTTACAGCAGCTTGCCAAACAAAGGCTAAGAGAAAAAAGAGAAGAGGTATTACTGGCATAACATCTACAATTGGATTCAAAAAAGCGTACGCCTCGGGTAATTTGCCGAATAAAAAACTACTCGAATAAAGGGCAGAATTAAGAAAGATATAGATCAAACTAAAGGTATTAAGCATAACAAACATTTTGTTCTTGGAGATAATTGTATTTTGATTGAGTTAAAAATATGTTATTGATATAAGCTAAAAATGACGAAAAGAAAGTAAGGTAGACAAAAAAAATACTTCTTTGAACCGAACCGATCAAAACAAAAATCCTTCAATTCTCACAAGAGAATAGAAGAAATCATACTTTCATACAATATCTTAATTGAATTCTATGTAATGATCAATAAATGGAGTTTAATTCTGCATCTACTTGTGTCAAAATCTTAAAAAAGGGATCTAATTTATTCCATAGAGATTTGGCCGGGAATTGACGAACAACCAATATTAGTGTTTATTAGTATCGAATAGAAAAGAAATTCAAATGGGGCGTGGCCAAGCGGTAAGGCAACGGGTTTTGGTCCCGCTATTCGGAGGTTCGAATCCTTCCGTCCCAGAGCGACCTCTTATATATATCCGAATATCAGACTCAAAATTACTTTTTTGAGCAACCTCTCTTTCAGAGTATAATTTTTTTAAGAGTCTAATTTTTGATAAAATGGACTTCTTGTTTCGAATTTTCAAAACTCTTCTCTGAATAAGATGTTTTTTCATAAATTGAATCGAGTTCAAATAATACGAAAATAAAACGGAATCCATTTGTGATCCAAGTAAGATGGCAACATAGATCACAAGAGTTTGAATTCAAAAAAAGTCGGATGGGCCCTCCCCCTCCCTTTCACTTTGATATGTAAGTGAGTGGCTTAAAAAATCCTTACATACCCTACCTCCGTGAATTTGCAAGGATACATTCGAAATCGAAATGCGAAAACCTCTATCTTTCTTATATATTTTTTTTTAATAAGACAGCCCCAATTTTTTATTTCATTTCTTGAAATCGAAACTAGAGGGTATTCGTGGTACTGTTTGAATTCAATCAATGGAATTAAGTTTCTAAGACCGGTTTAGGGTAAAAGAACAATTATAGTAAAGAATGACGTAATCTGGACCCTTTTGGCTTTTTATCTATACAAAAGAGTCTAGCATCCCGTATCAAATAGGATCCTATTTTTATTTATGATTAATCATCCCCCAGAATGAATTGGGAGTTGGGTCCATACGAGTTAGTGAGCGATGTAAGATCTCATAATCAATCGAGTTTCATATGGATGAATTTTCTTTGAGCTGGAGGTATTTGATGTTTGGCTCTAATTAATAATTGGAAATGTATTTAATCATAATTAATAATTGAGACGGGGTCCATTCATATATCTTCATCCTCTTATTTACTTTTTACTTTATTTTCTTTTTATTTTTATTCGTGTTCTTTTTTGTTTTATTTAGAAATAAAAAGAAATATTGCATTCATGCAATAAAATCATGCAATAAAATTAAAATAGAGGGTGAAATTAAATTCTTACTGAGGCTTCTTCCTCATAAATTAACTAACTATTCCTTTCATATCGAATCCTTTCATATCGAAGGAAAAAGGACTGGGTATTGACCGAAGCAATGACTATTCATGATTCCATAATTGAATCAATTACATACCGGTTCAAAACTAGAAAAATGTTATGGTAAAACTTCGTTTGAAACGATGTGGTAGAAAGCAACGTGCGACTTGAAGGACACGATCCGCTGTGGATTTTTTTTTTCATCCGCCATTTTAGATTGTAGATTATCTAGAAATGAATGGGCTCTTGGCTCGACATACTTTGTTCTGTTCTACTAGAATTCTCGTTTTTTGTTGGGGTGTAGTGTAAATAGGACATGATGGAGCTTGAGTAGAAAGTATTTGTTCATTTCGCAGGGGCAAGGATCTAGGGTTAATACCAATCAATAAGTTGTAACAAACTTCGTAAGTATATTTTCGATATATAAATTGAAAGAATCCGATTCGAGCAATTTTGAAATCCAAAACGACAATTTGTTGGAATTGGTAAAACTCTTTCGATGAAAAAGTGTATCATGCAGGAATCAATTGTTCGTATGATTCTTTGATAGAAAAAATCGCAAAAAGGGGCGTGTTGCCGCCATTTTTGAAAACGAAAGATCACCGAAGTAATGTCTAAACCCAATGATTCAAGGCAAAGATAAAAAGGATCCTGGAACAAGGAAATACCGTTTTCAATTGTCTCAACAATTAGATCAGAATGGGAATTAAGAATCAAAAAATCGATTCGAAACGAGACAAACAAAAAAGGGGTTAGAGACCACTCAAAAAAAGAAATCCCTAAAGATTTTCTTTTGGGCTATTTAAAAGTTATCCAACTTGAGTTAGGAGAGTACGAATGCTTTTTTTTTTCGAAAAAGAAGGACTTAAATCACACAATTTATAATCATTTTTTCTCGAGCCGTACGAGGAGAAAACCTCTTATACGTTTCTAGGGGGGGTATTGTTCATCTACATCTATCCCAATGAGCTGTTTATCGAATCGTTGCAATCGATGCTCGATCCCGAAGAGAGGGAAGAGATCTTCGGAAAGTGGGTTTTTATGATCCGATAAATAATCAAACCCATTTAAATATTCCTGCTATTTTAGATTTCCTTGACAAGGGCGCTCAACCTACAGGAACGGTTCATGATATTTCAAAGAAGGCTGGGATTTTTAAGGAACTTCATCTTAATTAAACGAAATTGCATCGAGGATATAGAATAAAAAAGAGGGTGTGGATGACTCCTATATAGTTTTGTATAACTTTTTCTTTACTACTCCCCCCTTTTTTGTTCTATTCATACCTATTTTTTATTCCTATTTAATATCGCTCCCATAAAGTATCATGTTCTGGAAGTATAAGGACAAAAAAAATAAGCAGAAGAACAAAAATCAATTTTATTGCTAGAATTTTATTGATATAAGATGCATATAAAAAAGATCAAATGAATACAACGAACTAATTGGGTCGAGAAATCAAAATTTACATTACTCGCAATCGAAACCGGGCGTTTTATAGTTTGTCGTTGTAAATCTATTAACAAATCACGAAATAAGGGATTCAACTTGTTTATTTTACTTATATTGATTGATTGAATCAATGTCAACCCGAGATTTCTTTTTTTTTTTTTTCAAAAGCATTTCTAAATTATTTCTTTTCTATATTATTTATTTATTTCATTTTTTACTTATATTGATTGATTGAATCAATGTCAACCCGAGATTTCTTTTTTTTTTTTTTCAAAAGCATTTCTAAATTATTTCTTTTCTATATTATTTATTTATTTCATTTTATAATTTTTTTTTTTATTTTAATTAAATTAATTAATTCATTCTTTTTTTAGAGTCTTTTCTTAACATTAATATTCAACATTCACCGTCATATTGACAACAGCGTATCGAACAACTATAATTCGATCGTGGATAAGGATAAACGGATCCATTTATCTCTGTACCTATTTATCTCCGTAACAGAGGTTTGGTTTTTTTCTTTACTTCATTCAAAATTAAAGTAATGGGTTCGCTGGATTCGCTGTTATACAAGAAGTCCTTTTTTTATGTTCCCAATCGATTCTAAATTTTGTTAGTCGATTTCTTGCTAATTCAATATTTTGATTCCGTTGTGCAATTTCATTTCTTTTCCTTTATTTCTTTTTTATTCCGATTGTATCCACCCATTCGAATTATTCGGGTTGCTAACTCAACGGTAGAGTACTCGGCTTTTAAGTGCGGCTAGCATCTTTTACACATTTATATGAAATAAAGGATTCGTCCATACCATCGGGAGAGTTTGTAAGACCACGACTGATCCTGAAAGGAATGAATGGAAAAACCAGCATGTCGTATCAATGGAAAATTTTGAGAATACTTTATTCTGATTCAATGGCTTCAAAATAGGGTTTGAATTGTTGGCGCATAACAAAAAATTGAATTCAAAGTTGGGTCGAGTGAATAAATGGATAGAGCCTTATGGTTCCAATTCTCGGGAAATAAAAAGGAACGAGCTTCTCTTCTGAATTGAATTTGAACAATTCCCCGATCTAATTAAACGTTAAAAAGATATTAGTTCCTAATGCGGGGAAGGGGTTTTCCGTGAGTCGATTAGCGATTTTTTTAATGAGTCCTAACTATGAGTTTGTCCCTATTATGGGTTGGAGATGAATGTGTAGAAGAAGCAGTATATTGATAAAGATTTTTTGTTTTCCAAAATCAAAAGAGCGGTTGGATTGCAAAAATAAAGGATTTCTAACCACCTATTTATACTATAACAAACATAAACCAATTCAAAAATGAGAAAATCGAGAATCCGGTAATGGGTTTACCCGTTTCCAAGGTATCCATTTTTTTTTACTACAATACTTTGTTTTGACTGTATCGCACTATGTATCATTTGATAACCCAATGTATCATTTGATAATCCAATAAATACCTTACCTTTTGTTGCAATCTAATTTCAAATGAAAGAATATCAAATCCATTTAGAACTAGATAGATCTCAGCAACACAACTTCCTATACCCACTTCTTTTTCGAGAGTATATTTATGCACTTGCTCATGATCACGGTTTAAATAGATCGACGATTCCGTTGGAAAATGGGGGTTATGACAATAAATCTAGTTCACTCAGTGTGAAACGTTTAATTAGTCGGACGTATCAACGGATTCATTTGAGTATTTATGCTAAGGATTCTAATCCAAATCAGTTTATTGGACACAACAATAAATTTTATTCGCAAATGATATCGGAGGGATTTTCAGTCATTGTGGAAATTCCTTTTTCCCTACGATTAGTAGCTTTCTTAGAAGGGAAAGAAATGGCGAAATCTCAAAATTTCCAATCAATTCATTCAATATTTCCTTTTTTCGAGAACAATTTCTCACATTTACACTATGTCTTAGATGTACTAATACCCTACCCCATTCGCCCGGAAATCTTGGTTCGAACCTTTCGCTATTGGGTAAAAGATGCCTCTTCTTTACATTTATTGCGATTCTTTCTTCATGAGTATTTTAATTGGAATAGTCTTATTACTCCAAAGAAATCAAATTCCATTTTTTCAACAAGTAATCCAAGATTTTTCTTGTTCCTATATAATTCTCATGTATATGAATACGAATCAATCTTCTTTTTTCTCCGTAACCAATCCTCTCATTTACGATCAACATCTTCAGGACTCCTTTTTGAGCGAATTTCTTTTTATGGAAAAGTAGAAGATCTTGTCCAAGTCTTTGTTAATGATTTTCAGGACAACTTATGGTTGTTCAAGCATCCTATCATGCATTATGTTAGATATCAAGGAAAATCCGTTCTGGCTTCAAAAGATATGCCTCTTCTGATGAATAAATGGAAATATTACCTTGTCAATTTATGGCAATGGCATTTTCACGTGTGGTCTCAACCCGGAAGGATTCATATAAACCACTTATACAAAGATTATATCGACTTTCTGGGCTATCTTTCCAGGGGGCGACTAAATACTTTGGTGGTGCGGAGTCAAATGCTAGAAAATGCATTTCTAATCGATAATGCTATGAAGCAGTTCGAGACAACCGTTCCAATTATTCCTCTGATTGGATCATTGACTACGGCGCGTTTTTGTAACTCATTAGGGCATCCCATTAGTAAGCCGACCTGGGCCGATTCCTCAGATTCTTATATTAT